TTTCTTTTATGGTTCATATTCCGGATTGGGCTCATCCCTGTAGTAATCGTATTAATTGGGTTTTCAACAAAATGAAAGCGTAAGAACTCAAAGGGATCCACTCGAATTCATCAAAGAGAGAGTGGATCTCATTGAGTTCTTACGCTTTCATAATTCTTATTTTTTGATTCATTTTTATTCATATAAAATTCATATCAATGACTAAATGGACAACTTTTTCCGATGTTTCAAAAAACTCCATTTCTATTTTTTTTTTTCCATTTTTTTTCCAAATTAATTGAAGAAATTCAATTTGTTTAACCAAATTCCTCAATTTCTTCTATTTTTTATTTGTTCACTGCGTATTGTATTATATTATATGATAGGCAATAAATTTTATATTATATGTCATAAAGGTCCTAAGTTGGAAAAAATAGAAACTATAGAATTTTTCAAGAAGGGGTTTAAAAAAGATTATTTTATGAATCTTTTTTAGTTTTTAGTTTAGAACATTTTCTATTTAGACACAAACAAGAAGGAATAGGACTTTGGGACTCTAGTAAAAGCCAAAAAATCTTCCCTAGAGTCCCGTTTCCCTATTGAAATTCTATTTTGTTTAATATTCTCTGTCTATATATTGTTTAATATCGAATCCCATTTTCTTGCATTTTACGATAGAAAAATATTTCTATAATAGAGAGTTCTATTATGGAAAATGAAATCTAAAAAAAAAAGTGACATAATCATAATATTCGAATTTATTGTGGGGTTGATAAAAACAAAGTGAAATAGTTTTCCTGACAATTATATATACTCGATACTCGAACTTATTTGTATTACGTTACAAGGAACTATAGCTATAAAAAGACTAAACAGAAGCAAAGATCTTTTCATAATTTATTCTATTATACAGAATAGACTAAATAAATTATGAACAAAAACGTAGTTATTTTTACGAGTTTAATATGTTGATAAATACGTGGGCCTAGAAATTCATTTCGGACAATTGAACCTTCTCAAATTGTTTCTTTTTAAGAACTAAAAAGATTTGTGCTAAAATAATACATCCAAAGAAGAACAAGAGACCTTGGACACGTAACGGATCTTGAAGTACTATTTCCGCATCCCCCTGACCAAATCCACCCACATTAGGATTACTCGTTAATGGCTGATCAAGTTTGATAGATTCACCTTCTGAAACAAGAAGTTCTGGTCCTGGAGGTATAATATCAATCACTTCACGTCCATCCAATGCATCCACTATAGTTATTTCGTACCCCCCTTTTTCTTTTCGTATGATTTTTTTTACGATACCGGTTGCCGTAGCATTATACACATTATTATTACTCTTGCTTCCGTCGAGATAAATCTGACCCCTTCCCCTGTTCCCACCTACGTATATAGGATATTTTAAGAAATAAACATCTCTCTTAATAGTGGGATCCGGGGAAAGAATAGGAAAGGTTATTTCATTATATTTCTGACCAGGAACAGGGCCTACCACAAGAATATTTTTTTTTGTAGGACGATAGTTTTGAAAAGACAGATTACCTATTTTTTCTTTAATCTCAGGCGAAATACGATCGGGGGGTGCCAATTCAAAACCTTCTGGTAAAATAAGAACAGCTCCTACATTTAAAGCACCTTTTTTACCATTAGCAAGAACTTGTTTAACTTGCATATTATAAGGAATTCGAACAACTGCTTCAAATACAGTATCTGGAAGTACCGCTTGTGGAACCTTTATATCCACGGGCTTATTAGCTAAATGGCAATTGGCACAGACAATACGACCGGTTGCTTCTCGCGGGTTTTCATAACCCTGCTGCGCAAAAATGGGGTATGCATTTGAAATGGGTGCTCGAATTATTATATATATCATGATCGATATGGAAATGGATCGAGTAATCTCTTCCTTTATCCAAGAAAAAGCATTTCTAGTTTGCATGGTCTAATCCTTGATCCTGAAAATTTCTACAATAAGATTGAGTAGGTCACTGACATAGTTCCCTATCCAAGATGAAGAATCCCCTTTTTGATTTAAAGGGGAATTAAAAAGAAGGGAAAAAGTTATCTTTTTTTAGCTAAAATTAGCTAAAAAAAATTAAATTAAAATTGGATAAGTGGATCGTTTTTTGAGTCAGTCATTCATTGAATGATAAATCACTACAAGTGATGGAGATACGCGATTTAAATAACGGAAAATCCAATATTTAAAAATTGTATCTAAAATAACTGGAAAAGTGGAAACAAGACCAGATATAATTTGATCATTCTGAGCAAATCCAAAATCTTTATAGACGAAACCAATCATTAGTTCCCAACCATGGGTTGAATGGAATCCTATACATAAATCTGTTAATAGAAGAATAGAAAAAGCTTTTATTGTGTCACTTAAATTATAGATAAATTCTCGAACCCAAGAGTTAATAAGAACAAGTTCTTGATTACCAAAAACAGAATAACCGCTCAGAATAAAGAAACAGATTATATTGGTAGAGAAGTGCAAAATCGTATTCATATGATCTTCGTTATGCGTTTTGATTAACTGGATTGTTTCTTTATAGATTCCAGTACGAAGATTTTTTAGATGTGTTTCCGGACATTCCTTTAACATTTCATCTAACAAAAACAGTTCCTTAAATTCAATAAATTTATTTAGAATACTCTTTTCTTGATTATCATTCAAGAAAATTTCGGATTGCCTAATATTCCACCAATTGATAAACCAAGATTCCAGACTTTTCTTAAATGTGAAAGAGATACACCAGGGCAAAAAGACTATAGATGTAAGATATAGAAGGGGAATAAATGTTTTCTTTTTTGTCATTTTTCCTCTTTTTTAATGAACTCAATTTCATCTCATTCCTCAACTCTATATGATAACAACCTTTCTATCAAGAATAAGTCTATTACAAGTCATAGAGCTTATATATATAAATAGATATTATTCTATTCTCTCATTTTTTTAGTTGCAATTCGAAAGTTCGTCCTTGCCTTGTTTAATTTAGAAAGAATACGTAAATCGAATAAGAAATCAAAAGAATTCACTGTCAATTGCAATTTCGAAACCAAATAATGCTCCATCTATCAAAATGGAAATATTCAAAAAAAATTTCAAAATATTTCAATCGGTAAAACCGAGACCACAATAAAAATAAATAGGACAATTCTGAAACTTTTTGTATAATTTCTAGTTAATTCCAATTCTTACAAGTACAAGGGTAAAACCGCTACGTCCAAAAACCTAGATAATTCGAAAGCTTTATATGCAATGTCTCTTGGAAACAAATCATCTTCAAGCCGAGTCAAAGGAATAAACCCATTTCTTTCGGTTTCTAGATAAAGGATTTCATACCTAAAGGTACGATTAAAAAAATCCGTTTTCGTATGACTTGCTATTCTGAGGGATACGATCTCTTCCATAGGTATTTCGAGAGTAATATCATTGGGAAATCCCCAACGAACAAACTCTACTTTTTTCTCGTTTTTATCGAACATATCATAACCACCACCTATATCCACAAAAATAATGAACCACAAATACAAACTAAAAAGGAGACCCACGATTCCATAGAAACCCATCGTGAACCCTTGTGGAATAAATGGAAAATAAATAGCGTCCGGAAGAAATGGAAAATAGCCTATTTTCTCGGACAAAACTAAAAAACCGAGACCACAATAACTGAAAACAGAAACCGATATGAATCCATATGAGCCTAAGAAAAAGGTAAAGGCCCAAAAGTAAGAGCTTAAGTTTCGAGAAGGACCTAGTATGTAATAAACTAGTACCCCTTTTAACCGGAGAACAGGCTGTTTCATATTCATAAACCTCCATTTTTTTTGTTGTTTCTTTAAAGATTACAACAATTCCCTTTGTGTAATTCAACATTAAAAGAATTCCCTTTGTATGATTCAACATTAAAAGAGCTCTTTTTATTTTAATATAAAAAAAATTTGAAAACTAAACAAATTGAATTGGGTCCAGATCAAAAAATATATGAGATTAGTTCCTACTAACCATATCTAAAAAATCTTCTTTTGTTGAACATGAAGAAATAAAGAAGCCATTGCAATTGCCGGAAATACTAAACCCACTAAAGGAATAAAAATGGAAGGAAAGTTTATCATAAAATGTGTACCTCTATTTACAATTTGTACCTTATCTATTCTATATAGATTATTGTTATTATATATATAGATTATTGTTATTATATATATATATAGATTATTGTTATTTTTTATTCTTATTTATTTTATTTAGATCGTGTATAATCACTAGAATTCCGATATATTTATACTAAGTATATAGGAATTCTAGTGATTATAGCTAAGTCTACATATATATAATTAACTATATATGTATATGTAGACTATATGTAGAACAAAAAAAATTAATGTAGAACAAAAAAAATTAATTGATTTAACCTTCTATTTCGAAAAGAAACAAACATATGTATGATAATAGACCCTTTGACTTTTTTTATTCTTAGTATTTTTTATTCTTTTATTGCTTTGTTTTCATTTTTAGTCAAAGAAAAGAAATTATGGAATTGAAATAACTCACTCAGAACTCCCTTTAAAAGATTACGCGGTACGATTGAATCAAATAAACCTTTGTGAAATAAATGTTCAGCCGCTTGCGAACCTTCGGGTACTGCCTTATTCAATGTTTGTTCAATTACTCTTTTACCAGCAAATGCAATATAAGCATTTGGTTCGGCAATAATGATATCCCCCAACATGCCAAAACTAGCTGTTACCCCACCTGTAGTAGGAGATGTAAGGATTGATACATAGAATAACTTTTTATTTGTTTGATAATCATATAAAGCAGAAGAGATTTTAGCCATTTGCATCAAGCTCAAACTTCCTTCTTGCATACGTGCTCCTCCAGACGCACATACCAGAATAAGAGGTAAAAGTTGATTAGTAGCATATTCTACCAAACGGGTGATTTTCTCACCTACTGCAGATCCCATACTACCCCCCATAAACTGAAAATCCATAATTCCAATTGCTACAGGAATACCGTTTAGTTGACCCGTACCTGTTTGAACAGCTTCAGTTAATCCAGTTTTTATTTGATAAGAATCAATACGATCTTTATAAGGCTCCTCTTCTGAATGAAATTCAATGGGATCCAGAGAAATCATGTCTTCATCCATAGGATTCCAAGTACCTGGATCAATCGAAAGTTCGATTCTATCGGAACTGCTCATTTTCAAATGATATCCGCAGTGTTCACAAATATTCATTTTTGATTTAAAAAATTTTTTATAATTTAACCCATAACAATTTTCACATTCAATCCATAAATGCTTATATTTTTGAGTTTCATCGGAATTATTAGAACTTTCTTCAATAGTCGAATTATGATCATTTGTATCATTTGTGCTAGTTATTATACTAGAACTAGAAGTCTCGCTTTCACTAGAATTTCTGCCCTTACCAAAAATGTAACTATAAAAATAACTGTCATTGTATTTGTCACTATCACCTAAACGGAAACTCTCAATACAGATTTGATAATAAAGATAACTATCAATACAACTATTAATGTCATTATTCCAACTAGATTTAGTATCATCCATGGAATCATCGTCATCACTCTTAGAAACATTATTCGTATAGCTAGAAAAAAAACTTTCCTGTTCACTTAGGAAAGGCTGATCATTGTCAATCTCCAAAGTCTGATTTTCAATATCTAAATATATGGAATAACTGTTCCTCTTATTATCTCTAACTAAAAAAGTTTTATCAGATATTAAATTCTGGATGTTTCTGACACTTACTAAATAATCAAAATAATCGTAACTAGAATTATCATTATCATTCCAACTATTAATTTTTTTATTCATATCGGTTAAAATTATTGGGTCTTCTTCACTTACACCGGTACTTTCAATAGGACCGAGACTATCCATTGATTTACTTAATTCACACCTGTATTCGAACTTCCTATTAAACAACATAGAATTGAACCACCATTTTTCCATAGAGTTTTTTCCTCTATTTTCATAAAAATATAATAGATGAATAGTCATTGGATGAAAAATAATAGAAATATTCCATTTTTAATATTCTATCTCATGTATTTACTATCAAAAAAGTATATAAATTCGATAATTAGGATTAGTAACTGATAATAAAGTAAAGAAAAAGTAAAGAATGAGTAGATATTTTTAATAAATGATAATAAAATAATAAAAAAATACCACCTCATTGGGGGTAATGTATTTATAAGTCGAATTACTTCATTTAGTGATTATTCATTTGCTTTTCCTATATTCTATCTTTTATCTTTATACATTTTTTTTATTTTGTTTTGAAAATAGATGAAAATTGCATTTATTTTTTTAGCTTATAGAAAATAACATTCTATATACTATATAAACAACAAAAAATAAAACAAATAAAAAAAAATTAGGTATGGAGATAACAAGAAAGCGGGGGGGGGATAAAAGAAAAAAGAGTTTTTTAAATCTATATAAGTCATTCGCACCCCCCCTTTTTTTATTTCATTAATTGAATTTCATTTGTTGATTCGAGCTAAGTTCCAAAAAAACGCCAGCCCTTTTTGAAATATCCTGAACAGTTCCGGTAGGTTGAGCGCCTTGTTCAAGGAAATATAGAATAATAGGAATATTTAAATAGGTTTGATTCTTTATTGGATCATAAAAACCCACTTTCCGAAGATCTCTTCCCTCTCTTCGGGATCGAACATCGATTGCAACGATTCGATAAACGGCTCATTGGGATAGATATAGATGAATAATGCACCCCCCCTAGAAACGTATAAGAAGTTTTATCCTCGTACGGCTCGGGAAAATGAAAAATTATATGTATGTATAAAAATGGAATGTCAAATAGATCAATAAAATCATCAAATCAATTAAACTATGACTTAAGTGTTTTTTTTTCGTATTTTATTTCTGAAAAAAACTCCTCATATTTGTAACCCCATAACTCAAATTGGATAATTCTCAAATATCTAAAAAGAAAATAAACCCTTTTGTTATTTCATTTATTGAGTGGTCTCTACCCCCTTTTCTTGCCTCTTGCCCGTTTTTCTTTATAATATAATCTATTTTTTTTTCGAATTCTAATAGAATTATAGAATTAATGAGACAATTTGAAAATGGTATTTACTTGTTCCATGATCTTTTCGCTTTTCTTTGAATCATTGGGTTTAGACATTACTTCGGGAATCTTCAATCTTTTCAAAAAAATGGCAGCAACATACCATTTTTTTTGAATTTCTCTGAAAGAATCATACAAATAAATAGAGGGTTAATTCCCGTGAATAAACTTTGGATCGAAATAGTTTTACTAATTCCAACCATTTTTTTTTTTAACCTTGCTCCAATTTGATCCTTTCGATTTTTGTATCAAAAATATACTTACGAAGTTGTTCTAACTTATTAATTTTCACTAACCTTAGATACTTTCCCCTGAGAAATAAATAAACTCGAGCTCCATCGTGTACTATTTACATCATCAACCCCTTTCCTGTCCCAAAAATAAGAAGTTCGAGTGAAACAGAACAAATGATGTCGAGCCAAGAGCATGTTGATTTCTATATACTAGGAAAATGGCGGATGTAAGAATCCACAGCTAATCTAATCATGTCTTTCAAGTCACACGTTGCTTTTTACCACATCGTTTTAAACGAAGTTTTACCATAACATTCCTTTAGCTTGGATCCAGTATGTAATTGATTCAATTATGGAATCGTGAATAGTCATTGATTGAATCGATATATAATAATTTGTCCTTTACGTCTGTGTTTTTATTCTAGATAACGAAAACCATAAAGTAAAGATGTAAAAAAATGAAAATTAACTCGATATTGTATTAATAATTTGTAAAGTAGAAAAAAAGGGGGGATAATCTTTATTTTGATATAAAATTTGTACGCAAATATGATATACATCAGGAATGCATATACTCTGGGACGGAAGGATTCGAACCTCCGAATAGCGGGACCAAAACCCGTTGCCTTACCACTTGGCCACGCCCCATTTTCGATTTGACACTAATAAACACTATTATTGATATTGGTTGTTCGTCAATTCCACCAGTTCCAAAATTTCTATAGAAAAAATTGTTGCTAGGATTTTGATATGCGTATGTATCTATATATACATAAGCTAAAACTCAATTTATTGATCATTACATAGAATTCAATTAAGATATTGTATAGAAGTAGGATTTCTTGTATTTCAGAATAAAAAGATTTTGAACTAGATAAGTTTAAATCAAAGAAGGATTTTGGCAGGTCTTATATTATTTGATTCATTTTTTTTAGTTTTATTCATATAATATTAATTTCTTTGATTTATTATTGTATTTTTTTATTTATTAATATATATAATAAAAAAAACAATAATAAATCAAATTCTAATTCAAAAAAGCAAAAATAATTTTTATTTTCTTAAAGAACAAAATGTTTGTTATGCTTAATATCTTTAGTTTGGTCTGTATTTGTATTCACTCCGTCCTTTATTCAAGTAGTTTTTTCTCGGCGAAATTGCCTGAAGCCTACGCTTTCTTGAATCCAATTGTAGATATTATGCCAGTAATACCTTTATTCTTTTTTCTCTTAGCTTTTGTTTGGCAAGCTGCTGTAAGTTTTCGATGAGATCTTTAATTTGAGTAATGTCTTAAAAAAATTAAGAATTTATTAGAAAACTAAAATGCGAACATTTTAATAATTTAAAAGATCAGATAAGTTTTACAGTGTGAATTCTCGATTCTAATATTGAAATTTTGGGGTATATACGAAAAAAAATACGGATCATATCCTCATCTACGTTTTTCAATCGAAAAATCCGAATTCTATTATTCGATTTGAGCCCATCACCAATATAATACCTAGATTGCAGATATGAAAGAGGATTTTTTGTAATAGTGATTATTGATAATTGTAATAAATAAAAGGGTTGACTCTTATTACAAACCAAGTCCATTTCCTAAACTCATATACCTAAATAAAAATCAATTCATTTTTTAGAAACTTTGTATTAAAAGAAACAAAATGTTTAATATAAGAGAATCTATTCTCTTTCTTTGTCGTTTTTTTAATTATCTTGGAGATTTTATAATGCTTACTCTAAAACTATTTGTTTACACGGTAGTGATATTCTTCGTTTCTCTTTTCATATTCGGATTCCTATCTAACGATCCAGGGCGTAATCCAGGACGTGAAGAATAAAAAAATGTATTCTGTGTTTTTATTGCTTGTGCTGGATTTTGAAATATTTTTAGGATTTTATCTATTTTATATCTTTAACTATTAAATAAAAAATTAAACAAACAAAGAAGTTCCAAAAGTTCAAAAGAAAAAAAAATACAAAATCATCAACGGAAAGAGAGGGATTCGAACCCTCGGTACAAAAATTTGTACAACGGATTAGCAATCCGACGCTTTAGTCCACTCAGCCATCTCTCCCCAATTGAAAAAATAGAATTCCTTTGTTTATGTTATATCACATAAACAAGAAGAAGCTTGAAAAAATAAAAAAAGAGAGAAATCTCTTTTTTTTCTATTGAATTTCTACTCATTATTATATAATTTCTACTCATTATTATAATTATATTATATATAATTATATATATATAATTTTATATAATTTTGGATTTCTTTTTTGTCTTTTTCTACAGCCAAAGAGCCCGGCCAGTATCTAGTCGGGCTCTCTTTATTCTCATGAATATTGAATAATAATAATTTATTTGACAAAAAAAATACTTGTAATTTAAATACGATAAAACATCAAAATATGGATTTATTCCTATAATATAAAACAAAAGAATAATACAAGATTAATATGTCTGATTGCTTTGTTCGACAAAAAGGCAATTCATATATAATAATTGGATTGTAAGCGGGTATAGTTTAGTGGTAAAAGTGCGATTCGTTCTATGGACCCCTTAATAGTTAAGGGATCTCCCATTTGATTCATATTCCGATCCAAAACTTTATTTCTTACTTAAAGGGAATCCTTTATACCTCTCAACG